ATTGGTACTAATCTATATTCATATCGCGATCTGTAAGTATAATAAAAAAGTAAAAAAAATAAATTCTTTTAAATTACCAGTAACGAAAGGATTACCAATAAATTAATCTCTGCCGCCCTCACTAACTTAAAGTACATTTACGTGTATTGTATATGTGGATATAAAAATTCGTGTTTATTCTTACAACACAGTGATTCTAATGAAATAGTTAAAAAGTGAAATCATAAGAATATTTATGTTGTATTTTTTGGGATTGTAGTTCAACTGGTTAGAGCACCGCCCTGTCAAGGCGTAAGCTGCGGGTTCGAGCCCCGTCAGTCCCGACGAATCCAATAAATAAAAAACAGCTTTCCATTTTCTGTGGGTGGAAGGGGCGAATAGGGGGAATAGAATCTCATTCTTGTTTCCAACGGTAAATATTTATTTGTTTGATGAGAAAAACAAATAAATATGGAAATTTTTATTTTTTCGGCTAATACCGATTGATGGTAGGAGGCATATGTGGATTAGGAATATTATTGGTATCATCATATTCAGTATTCCAAAAGATACCGTAAAGGGGTTTTACGTTTTCGATTGGGCCCGCCCGACCCTTTAAATTAGAAAAATAAAAAAATTCCATTGAATTTGTTTCTTATTTGATTCATGAACCTAATTACCTTAATAAAGAATAAAGAAAGTAAAGTGCCGCTCAGATTTTTAACTTTATCTTTTCCTTACTTATATTTTGTATAACCTAAATTTTTAATTTGAATCCGGAGGACTCTATTTCATTCAAATCCCACCCCGAACTTTATCTAGTGAAAAATCGATTCGATAGTTCAGTTTTCAGATATTGTTATTCATGGTATTGATCCGATTCAATATCATCGAGATGTAATTTGTATTTTCATTCCACGGAATTTGTGGCCGAAAGGTTTATCAGCTCTATGGGATTCAATCCCGAGTTATTTATTGCAAAGTAAAAAATACTATGAAATTATGGAAGTAAACATTCTTGCATTTATTGCTACTATACTGTTCATTGTAGTTCCTACTGCTTTTTTACTTATCCTTTACGTAAAAACGGCTAGTCAAAATGATTCATCAAAATGATGAATTTGAATTGAAGGAAACTTGACCTCTTAGTTCTTATCAACGATTGAATAAGGTTCCAATGTCTTTAACTAAGGTGAACTCGAATCCGTGATATTTTATGATACTCGATAGTATGATAGAAAGAAATATATGAATTCTTCTTTCTACCATACTATACTTAACTTACTTGTAGTGTAATTATAAGGTTCTACTGTAGTGTATAAAGATACAAGTAGTGTAAATTGAAATCTCATATCATATATGTAATAATTATTTGCTACATCTATTTGATTTGTAATGAATTAATTGGGCTGTTGACAAACGATTCAAGGAGTTGCTGGGTATTTTTTTTTAATTTAGAGAGGGGGGCTAAACTCCAATGTTAACTCTCGAATCATGTAATATGAAATGAAATGGATCGATATAAAGCAAAAATTATATTTTTAAAACAATAAAAAAAAAATGGTAAGATACGGGATTAGCTCAGGTCAAATTACTAGCGTAGTATTTCGTTATCCACCCCCCATAATTTATTTAATAGCAATTACAAAACGGCTCTTTGAAACAAAAAAAAGGTAAACAAATCAAAAGAAAGCGGGTCTTTCTTCATTATCCATATCAAGTTTTGGTAAGAGTCGAGCCAGTTCATCGAAATAGAAAAAATAAACATGAACATGAAAATCATTGAAATATTTGTTTAATTGAAAGGGGGGTATTGTTCATATAATAAATACATTATTATACTATAATCTAAACTAGAATCAGAATCGAAAGGAATTTTTAAATAACGATAGTTTTATTTAAATAGTAAATAACGTTTTGAAGAACAATCTATCAAAAAATTGATATAGTTTGATTCCCCAACTCAATTAGTAGTACCTTTAGAGTCCACTTCTCCCCCATACTACGAGTGAAAGGGAAAATGTAAAGACTACCATTAAAGCAGCCCAAGCGATACTTACTATATCCATATCCATGTGAATTATGTCTCCTATTTTATTTTGAGTTTATTTCAGTATTGTTTACTAATACTAATAATAGTGTAATCAATAGCACAGAGTCAAAGGAGGATTATGACCCAACATTTTTATTAATATGAATTGAATATTTCACCAAATAAATTTATAAAAAGTTCCTAGACAATATTTTTATCTGTTTCTGCAGACCATAATTGTTAGATTTCGGGTATTTTGTCGATCAGGCGACACCCGGATTTGAACTGGGGAAAAGGGATTTGCAGTCCCGCGCCTTACCGCTCGGCCATGCCGCCAAAATGATACAATACAAATCTGTATCTTGAATCCCTCTTTCTATATGACACAAAATGACCCAAGAAAGTTTAATTTGATATATTAATTTAATATATGTAAACCTAAAAATTTATATGGTAATCGGATATCTTATCTAAAGGGGATTCTAAAAAAAATTCTTGTGCTTTCATTTTTCATTAACGTTGAATAGAGAATAAAAATTTGGACGGAACGTTTACTAGGGCTGAAAAAACCGACCATAAAAATAAACACGGAGGGAATATATATTATCGATAACTATAACTATATCTCTCTCGGGACGTATTTAATAAATAATAAAACCCTTCTTCCTTCCCTTCGTTATGTACTTCAATTATATTATATTCTATGAATTTTTTATAATTATTTCAAAAAAGTGCCTAAGCTAAAAAAAAAATTCTATATTGTTTCTGATTATCTTTAAACAGGTCGAATACTGAACCCATTTTTGGTATCCAATCGAATTGGGATTGGAATATCATAATAATTAATTATACTACTGGTAAAAATGGAATCACTTTTGTTTTGATATTCTATACAAAACTTTATAAGTCTAAGTGGCACAGCACAGTCTAGGAATTTTGTATCAATTTTATTTGATTCTTCCGTATCTCATACATGCCCATTTCATAAAGGGTTGGTTGAGTAAAATTTCATGTGATTCTGTAAACAGAATAAAAATTCCACCGTTGCTGGATCGAGTCATATAAGACTCGATCTAGCAATGAGTTATAATGGACTGGGATTTTTTCAATAAATGGTAAATTAAAAATGCTCTGGGATGGAAATGAGGGAATGTATACAATACCGGGGTTGAATCAAATACAATTTGAAGGATTTTGTAGGTTCATTGATCGGGGCTTGATGGAAAAACTTTATAAGTTTCCAAAAATTAAAGATGCGGATCAAGAAATTGAATTTCAATTATTTGTGGAAACATATCAATTAGTAGAACCGTTGATAAAAGAGAGGGATGCTGTGTATGAATCACTCACATATTCTTCTGAATTATATGTATATTCAGGATTAATTTGGAAAACTAGTAGGGATATGGAAGAACAAACCATTTTTATTGGAAACATTCCTCTAATGAATTCTCTGGGTACTTCTATAGTAAATGGAATATACAGAATTGTGATCAATCAAATATTGCAAAGCCCCGGTATTTATTACCGGTCAGAGTTGGACCATAACGGGATTTCGGCCTGTACCGCTACTATAATATCAGATTGGGGAGGAAGATTAGAATTAGAGATTGATAAAAAGGAAAGGATGTGGGCTCGTGTGAGTAGGAAACAAAAAATATCTATTCTAGTTCTATCATCAGCTATGGGTTCGCATCTAAGACAAATTATAGAGAATGTTTGCTACCCTGAAATTTTCTTGTCTTTTTTAAATTTAAATGAAAAGGAGAAAAGAAGAATTGGGGCAAAAGAAAATGCCACTTTGGAATTTTATCGACAATTTTTTTGTATAAGTGGGGATCCGGGCTTTTCTGAATCCTTATGTAAAGAGTTACAACAGAAATTCTTTCAACAAAAGTGTGAATTGGGAAGTATTGGTCGACGAAATATGAATCAGAGACTGAAACTTGATATACCCCAAAACAATTTATTTTTATTACCACGAGATATATTGGCAGCTGCGGATCATTTGATTAGGATGAAACTTGAAATGTGTACACTTGACAATATGAATCATTTAAAAAATAAACGTATTCGTTCTGTAGCGGATCTCTTACAAGATCAATTAGGATTGGCGTTGGTTCGTTTAGAAAATTTTGTTCAAGGGACTATATGTAGAGCAATTAGGCATAAATGGACACCGACCCCTCATAATTTGGTAACTTCAACTCCATTAACAATCACTTATGAATCTTTTTTCGGCTTACACCCATTATCTCAAGTTTTGGATCGAACTAATCCATTAACACAAATAGTTCATGGGAGAAAATCGAGTCATTTGGGCCCCGGGGGGTTGACAGAACGAGCTGCTAGTTGTTTTCCAATCCGAGATATTCATCCTAGTCATTATGGACGTATTTGCCCAATTGACACGTCTGAAGGAATAAATGTTGGGCTTATTGGATCGTTAGCAATTTATGCGAGGATTGGTCGTTGGGGGTCTCTAGAAAGCCTATTTTATGTTTATGAAATTTCTGCAAAAAAAATGCGGATGCTTTATTTATCATCAAGTATGGATGAATCCTATATGGTAGCGGCGGTTAATTCTTTGGTATTGAATCTAAGTATTCAGGAAGAACAGCTTGTTCCGGCTCGATACCGTCAAGAATTCCTAACTATTGCGTGGGAACAGGTTCATCTTCGAAGTATTTTTCCTTTCCAATATTTTTCTATTGGAGCTTCTCTCATCCCTTTTATCGAGCATAATGATGCAAATCGGGCTTTAATGAGTTCTAATATGCAACGACAGGCGGTTCCGCTTTCGAGGTCCGAGAGGTGCATTGTTGGAACTGGGTTGGAACGGCAAGCGGCTCTAGATTCAGGTGTTACCGTTATGGCCGAACGTGGGGGGAAGATCATTTCGACCGATACTGACAAGATCCTTTTATCAGACAGTGTAGAGACTTTAAGTATTTCATTAATTATGTATCAACGTTCCAATAAAAATACTTGTATGTATCAAAAACCAAAAGTTTGGAAGGATAAATGCATTAAAAGGGGGCATATTTTGGCTGACGGCACTGCAACGGTTGGTGGCGAACTTGCTTTGGGGAAAAACGTATTAGTAGCTTATATGCCATGGGGGGGTTATAATTTTGAAGATGCAGTACTCATTAGTGAGCGTTTAGTATATAAGGATATTTATACGTCTTTTAACATACAGAAATACGAAATTAAAACTCATGTGACAAGACAAGGTCCCGAAAAGATCACTACTAAAATACCGCATTTAGAATCTCATTTACTTCGAAATCTAGACAAAAAGGGGGTTGTGATGCTGGGATCTTGGGTAGAGGCGGGCGATATTTTAGTAGGTAAATTAACGCCTCAGATGGTGAAAGAATTGTCGTATGCCCCAGAAGATAAATTAGTACGCACTATACTCGGCATTCAAGTCTCCACTTCAAAAGAAACTTGTCTAAAACTACCTACAGGTGGTAGAGGTAAAGTTATTGATGTGAGATGGTACTGTAGAAAGGGAGGTTCTAATTATAATCCAGAAACGATTTGTGTATATATTTTACAGAAACGCGAAATCAAAGTTGGCGATAAAGTGGCCGGAAGGCATGGAAATAAAGGTATCATTTCCAAAATTTTACCGATACAAGATATGCTTTATTTGCAAGATGGAAGACCTGTTGATATGGTCTTCAACCCGTTAGGGGTACCTTCACGAATGAATGTAGGACAGATATTTGAATGCTCGCTCGGATTAGCAGGCAGTCTGCTAGACAGACATTATCGCATAGGAGCTTTTGATGAGAGATATGAACAAGAGGCTTCGAGAAAACTGGTATTTTCTGAATTATATGAAGCCAGCAGGCAAAGAGTAAATCCATGGGTATTTGAACCCGAGTATCCGGGAAAAAGTAGAATATTTGATGGAAGAACAGGGGATTCTTTTGACCAACCTGTTATTATAGGAAATCCTTATATTTTAAAATTAATTCATCAAGTTGATGATAAAATACATGGACGTTCCAGCGGACATTACGCACTTGTTACACAACAACCCCTTAGAGGAAGGGCTAAGCGGGGGGGACAACGGGTAGGAGAAATGGAGGTTTGGGCTCTAGAAGGGTTGGGGGTTGCTCATATTTTACAAGAGATGCTTACTTATAAATCGGATCATATTAGAGCTAGGCAGGAGGTACTTGGTACTACCATTGTTGGAAGAACAATATCTAATCCTGAGGATGCTCCAGAATCTTTTCGATTGCTCGTTCGAGAACTACGATCCTTAGCTCTGGAAATGAATCATTTCCTTGTATCTGAAAAGAATTTCCGTATTAATAGGAAGGAAGTTTAATCGGAATGAATTTTTATTTTTCTTCTATGATCGACCGTTATAAACATCAACAACTCCGAATTGGCTTGATTTCTCCTCAACAAATAAGTGCTTGGGCTAATAAAATCTTATCGAACGGAGAGAGAGTTGGAGAGGTGACAAAACCCCATACTTTTCATTATAAAACTAATAAACCGGAAAAAGATGGATTATTTTGTGAAAGAATCTTTGGGCCTATAAAAAGCGGAATTTGTGCTTGTGGTAATTTTCGAATAATCGAGGATAAAAAAGAAAACCCAAAATTTTGTCAAAAATGTGGAGTTGAATTTGTGGATTCTAGAACACGAAGATATCAAATGGGCTACATCAAACTGGCCTGCCCGGTAACCCATGTGTGGTATTTGAAACGTCTTCCTAGTTATATTGCGAATATTTTAGATAAACCTCTTAAGGAATTAGAGGGTTTAGTATACTGCGATGTGTGATTTGATCGAAATCCAGATTTTACAGATTCGAAATGAGAAACTGTCATCCCACTCAATCCTCTTGGGATGCCCCAATTCTGACATGCTTTTTTGGGGGAAGTAATATGAAGCTCATAATTTTGGAGTATTGAATACTCCAAAAAAGGGGGTTGATCTATGGTTGATTCCGTAACAAACCCAAATAAATAGGAATCCCCAGTTTTACTTCGTGAAAACAAAACTTCTTAAAAAAAAAAAAAAAATTTTTATGTTCGAGTAAGCAAATTTGTCATGGTTATAAGAGCCTATCTATCGCGTATAGGCTTTAAGGACGCCGTATCAAAACCGTCGAGGTAAAATAAAATATTGGGACCTAAAAGATCGAACAGAACGATATATAAACAAGTAAATCCTTTTTTTTTGAATTCAAAGATACTCCTTTAATTAATAATTAAAGCGGATTCGTGATTCGAGGGGAAGTAGACTACTCAAGAATTTCACACCTTATTTATGTCGTACTTAAGTTCGAAACTCTAAGCTAAGGAAAAAAGTAAATTAAAAATTAATTAATGAAATTACTTTCTATGAAAACTTGAGTAAGGAGTAGATTTTTGGGGGTTTTTATAATTTGAAAGTAAGAATCACTTTATTTGGTATAACTACTTTAGCCGGATGAGAGGAAACTTTCACGTCCGATTTTGAGGGGGGGGAGATCCTATAGTATCCTATCCCAATTTTTCTTTTGCTAGGTCTATAATTAAAAAACCGACTTTCTTACGATTACGAGGTTTATTCGAATATGAAATTCAATCTTGGAAATATAGCATCCCCTTTTTTTTTACTACCCAAGGCTTCTATACATTTCGAAATCGCGAAATCTCTACTGGAGCAAGGGCTATCCGAGAACAATTAGCCGATCTTGATTTGCGAATTATTATAGATTATTCATTTGTTGAATGGAAAGAATTAGGGAAAGAGCGGTCCATAGGTAATGAATGGGAAGATCGAAAGGTTGGAAGAAGAAAGGATTTTTTGGTTAGACGCATGGAATTAGCTAAATATTTTATTCGAACGAATATCGAACCAGAATGGATGATTTTGTGTCTATTACCAGTTCTTCCCCCCGAACTAAGACCGATCATTCAAATAGATGGAGGTAAACTAATGAGTTCGGATATTAATGAACTATATAGAAGAATTATCTATCGGAACAATACTCTTAATGACCTATTAATAACAAGTAGATCTACTCCTGGGGAATTAGTAATGTGTCAGGAGACATTGATACAAGAAGCCGTGGATACACTTCTTGATAATGGCATTCGTGGACAACCAATGAGGGATGGTCATAATAAAATTTATAAGTCGTTTTCGGGTGTAATTGAAGGAAAAGGGGGAAGATTTCGTGAGACTTTGCTCGGCAAACGAGTCGATTATTCAGGACGTTCCGTTATTATCGTAGGTCCGTCACTTTCATTACATCAATGTGGATTACCTCGCGAAATAGCAATAGAGCTTTTCCAGATATTTGTAATTCGCGGTCTAATTAAACAACATCTTGCTTCGAACATAGGGGTTGCGAAGGGTAAAATTCGGGAAAAAGAACCCATTGTGTGGGAAATACTTCAGGAAGTTATGCAAGGGCATCCTGTATTGCTGAATAGAGCACCTACTCTGCATAGATTAGGCGTACAGGCATTCCAACCCATTTTAGTGGAAGGACGCGCTATTTGTTTACATCCATTAGTTTGTAAGGGATTCAATGCAGATTTTGATGGAGATCAAATGGCTGTTCATGTGCCTTTATCTTTGGAGGCTCAAGCAGAGGCCCGTTTCCTTATGTTTTCTCATATGAATCTTTTGTCTCCAGCTATTGGTGATCCCATTTCTGTGCCAACTCAAGATATGCTTATTGGACTCTATTTATTAACGATCAGAAATAGCCGAACTATTTGTACAAATCGGTATAACCCATGGAATTTCAAAAACTATAACTCTCAAAATATTAAGTATACAAAAAAATACCCTTTTTCTAATTCTTATAATGCAATTGGAGCTTCTCGGCCGAAAATAATCGATTTAGATATAGATAGTCTTTTGTGGCTTCGGTGGCGACTAGATCAACACTTTATTGCTTCAAGAGAAGCCCCTATAGAAGTTCATTATGAATCCTTGGGTACTTATCATGAAATTTATGAACACTATCTAAAAGTAAGAAGTGTAAAAAAAGAAATTCGTTGTATATACATTCGAACCACGATTGGTCACATTTTATTTTATAGAGAAATCGAAGAAGCCATACAAGGATTTTCTCGGGCATGCTCATAGGGTGGGTACCTAATCATATGTTACTTAACCTAAGTAATTCTATAGATAACGACGAAAGTTCATGCCTCAACGGTTCACCTAGTATCATAGTTCCTGTTCCTCCCTTTCCACGTGAATCACGATCGATAAAAGGAAGTTTTTGAATCACTGACTCAAATCCATTGTTGAATCCGACTCAGCAGAATATAGAGGTACTTATGGCAGAAGGGGTCAATTTGGTCTTTCACAATAAAATAATAGATAGAACTGTCATGAAACGACTTATTAGCGGATTACTAGATCACTTCGGAATGGCATATACATCACACATCTTGGATCAAGTAAAAACTTTGGGTTTTTATCAAGCCACTGCTAAATCTATTTCATTAGGAATTGATGATCTTTTAACAGTTCCCTCGAAAAGATGGCTAATCCAAGATGCTGAAAAACAAAGTTTAATTTTGGAAAAACACTACCATGATGGGAATATACACGCGGTAGAAAAATTACGTCACTCTATTGAGATATGGTATATTACAAGTGAATATTTGCGACAAGAAATGAATTCAAATTTTAGGATGACTGATCCCCTTAATCCCGTTTATTTAATGTCTTTTTCGGGAGCTAGAGGAAATGCATCTCAGGTACATCAATTAGTCGGTATGAGAGGATTAATGTCGGATCCCCAAGGACAAATGATTGATTTACCCATTCAAAGCAATTTATGCGAAGGTCTTTCGTTAACAGAATATATTATTTCTTGCTACGGAGCTCGAAAAGGAGTTGTCGATACTGCTGTACGAACATCAGATGCTGGATATCTCACGCGCAGACTTGTTGAAGTAGTTCAACACATTGTTGTACGTAGAACGGATTGCGGAACTATACAAAGTATTTCTGTGAGTCCTCGAAAAGGGCTGCTGCTGGAAAGAATTTGTAGCCAAACATTAATTGGTCGTGTATTAGCAGATGATATATATACGGGTTCTCGATGTATTGCCGCTCGTAATCACGATATTGGAATTGGACTTGCCAATCGATTAAGAACCTTTCGGGGACAACCAATATCTATTCGAACCCCCTTTACGTGTAGAGGTACATCTTGGATCTGTCGATTGTGTTATGGTCGGAGTCCTACTCATGGCGACCTAGTCGAATTAGGGGAAGCTGTAGGTATTATTGCGGGTCAATCTATTGGAGAACCGGGTACTCAACTGACATTAAGAACTTTTCATACCGGTGGAGTATTCACAGGGGGGACTGCAGGATATTTACGGACCCCCTCTAATGGAAAAATAAGATTCAATGACTATTTGGTTCATCCCACACGTACACGTCACGGGCACCCGGCTTTTCTCTGTTATATCGATTTGTATGTAATTATTGAGAGTACCGATTTTATACATAACGTGAAGGTTCCACCAAAAAGCTTTATTTTAGTTCAAAATGATCAATATGTAAAATCGGAACAGGCGATTGCTGAGATTCATTCGGGAATATCCACTTTAAATTTAAAAGAGAGGGTTCGAAAACATATTTATTCTGACTTAGGGGGAGAAATGCATTGGAGTACCGATGTGTACCATGCACCTGAATTTACATATAGTAATGTTCATCTCTTACCAAAAACAAGCCATTTATGGATATTATCGGGAGATCCGTGCCGATCGACCGTAGCCCCCCTTTTGCTACACAAGGATCAAGATCAAATGAAGGTTTATTCTCGTTCTGTCGAACGAAAATTTTTTTCTAACTTATCAGTGACTAATGATCAAGTGAGACACAAATTCTTTAGTTTTTATTTTTCTGGTAAAAAAGAAGATAGCATTCCTGATTATCCAGAACTTAATCGAATCATATACACGGATCATTATAATCTCCTATATACAGTCATTCTCCCCAAAAACTCTGATTTATTGGCAAAGAGGCGGAAAAACAGATTTTGCATCCCATTTAAATCAATTCCAGAACGAGAGAAAGAACTAATGCCCCATTCGAGTATAGTGATTGAAATACCCATAAATGGTATTTTCCGTAGAAAAATAATTATTGCGTATTTCGATGATCCTAGATACAAAAGAAATCAGTTGGGAATTAATAAATATGAGACTAGAGAGTCATATTCAATCGTTAAAAAAGATTATTTGATTGAGTATCAAGGAGTTAAAATTAGTAAAGGAAAAAACAAAAAATATAAACTATTTTTCATTCCGGAGGAAGTGCATATCTTACCCGGATCTTCTTACATAATGGTACGGAACAATAGTATCATTGGAATAGGTACACAAATCGCTTTAAATAGAAGAAGCAGTGCATGTGGATTGGTACGAGTGGAAAAAAAAAAAAAAAAAATGGAACTAACAATTTTTTCGGGAGATATCTATTTTACTGGAAAAAACAATACTGTAAAAACCGATAAGATAGTCTGCCACAGTGACATCTTGATATCACCAAGACCGGGAAAAACAAATTCCAAGGAATTCAAAAAAAAACCGAAAAATTTGGTCTATGTCCAACAGATTACACTTACCAAGAAAAAGTCTTTTGTTTTGGTTCGACCTATAGTTATATCTGAAACAGCGGAGTGTATAAGTTTAACAACACTCTTCCCGCAAGATGTGTTACAGGAAGTGGATAATGTCCAACTTCAAGTTGTCAATTCTATTTTGGGGAAACCCATCATTTTGGGAGGATTTTCTGGCATAAGTATTCAATTATTTCGGACGTGTTTAGTATTGAATTGGAACCAAGACAAAAAAAAATTTTCGATAGAACAGGCTTATGCTTCCCTTGTTGAAGTAAGAGCAAAAGGTTTAATGCGCGCTTTTCTAAGAATTGACTTAGTGAAATCTTCTATTTCGTATACCGGAAAAAGGAATGATCCGCCGGGGATTTCTGATAATGGATCAGATCGCATCAATATCAATCCCTTTTATTACAAGGCAAGAAAGATTCAAGAATCGCTTAGCCAAAAACAAGGAACTATTCGTACGTTTTCATTATTGAATAAAAATAATGAATATCAATCTTTTATAATTTTGTCATCATCTGATTGTTCTCGAACGGGTTTATTCGACGGTGTAAAATATCACAATATAAAAAACAAATCCATTAAAAGGGATTCCAGAATTGCTTCGTTGGGCCCTGTAGGAACAGCCCTTCAAATTGTGAATTTGGATTTTTTTTACTATTTAACAACTCATAATCAGATCTTGGTAACTAACTATTTGCAACTTGACAATTTTAAAAAGGGTTTTGAAGTACTTCAATTTTATTTCATAGATGAAAATGGAATAATTTATAATATCGGTACATGTAATAACATAATTTGGAATCTATTCCATTTTCATTGGTATTTTATACACCATAATTATTGTGAGGAGACATCCACAATAATGAGTCTTGGACAATTTATTTGTGACAATGTATGTATAACCAAAAATCTACCACACAAAAAATCCGGTCAAGTCCTAATTGTTCAAATTAGTTCGGTAGTAATAAGAGCAGCTCGGCCTTATTTAGCCACGCCCGGCGCAACTGTTCATGGCCATTATGGGGAAATCCTTTACGAAGGAGATACATTAATTACAGTTAGATATGAAAAATCCAAATCTGGTGATATAACACAGGGTCTTCAAAGGGTGGAACAGGTCTTAGAAGTGCGTTCGATTGATTCAATATCAATGAATCTGGCAAGGCGGGTTAGGGGTTGGAACGAACGTATTCCAAGAATTCTTGGAATTCATTGGGGTTTATTGATTGGTGCTGAGATAACTAGAGTACAAAGTCGTATTTCTTTGGTTCATAAGATCCAAGAAATTTATCGATATCAGGGGGTTCAAATTCATAATAAACATATAGAGATGATTGTACGTCAAATAACATCAAAAGTGTTGGTATCCGAAGATGGAATGTCTAATGTTTTTTTACCCGGAGAATTGATTGGGTTGTTACGAGCAGAGCGAACAGGACGCGCTTTTGAAGAAGCCATCTGTTATCAAGCTATCTTATTGGGAATAACGAGAACATCTTTGAACACTCAAAGTTTTATATCCGAAGCGAGTTTTCAAGAAACCACTCGAGTTTTAGCAAAAGCCTCTCTCCGGGGTCGTATCGATTGGTTGAAAGGGTTGAAAGAAAATGTTGTTCTGGGGAGTATGATACCCGCCGGGACTGGATTCAAAGGAGTTGTGCACCGTTCAAGGCAAGATAACAACATTACTTTGGAACTCTCAAAAACAAATCTATTCGGGAGGGAAATGGGGGATATTTTGTTCTACCACAAAAGATTTTTTGATTCTTACATTTTAAACGATTCTTATAAGGTATATCAGAACAATTCTTTTATAGGATTGAAGGATTCTTAATAACAGATTTTTATTTCTAATTCTGACGGTTCCAATTTGGATTTGGTAATAACAAAAATAACAAATAGAAACGAATTATTAATCTTTAGTAGAAGATAAGGTTCCGTCGGAACAATAAAAGAGGAAGTGTGAGGAGAAATGACAAGAAGGTATTGGAACATCAATTTTGAAGAGATGATGGAGGCAGGAGTTCATTTTGGTCATGGTACGAGAAAATGGAATCCTAGAATGGAACCTTATATCTCTGGAAAGCGCAACGGTATTCATATTCCAAATCTTACTATAACCGCTCGGTTTTTATCAGAAGCTTGTGATTTGGTTTTTGATGCAGCAAGTAGAGAAAAACAATTCTTAATTGTTGGTACAAAGAATAAAGTAACTAATTCAGTAGCACGGGCCGGAATACGGGCTCAGTGTCATTATGTTAATAAAAAATGGCTCGGTGGTATGTTAACTAATTGGTACACTACAGAAATGAGACTTCATCGGTTCAGGAATTTGAGAGCTGAACAAAAGATGGGGAAACTCGAACGTCTTCCAAAAAGGGATGCGGCTGTGTTAAAGAGACAATTATTTCATTTGCAAACATATCTGGGTGGAATTAAATATATGGCGGGGTTGCCTGATATTGTAATCATCGTTGATCAGCAAGAAGAATATACGGCTTTTCGCGAATGTATTGCTTTGGGAATTCCAACGATTTGTTTTATCGATACAAATTGTGAACCGGATCTCGCGGATATTTCGATTCCGGCGAATGATGATACTACAGCTTCAATCCGATTAGTTCTTAACAAATTAGTATTCGCAATTTGTGAAGGTCGTTTTAGCTTTATACGAAATCCTTGAGTGTAGTATAATAAATATAAAAATATAAGATAAATAGCTTCAAAACTCCATAAGATTTTAAGATTTATAGAATCAATTACTATTCTTGAATCGCAAAAATAAATAAAGATAAAAAATATCCAGAATATATGATTCAAATAGTTAAGTTAAGAAATAGGCAGTTGAATCAAAATAATTATTTTTAAAGTTATATTTTTAGCCGAGGTCAATATGAATGTTCTATTATGTTCTATCAATACCCTAAGGGGGTTATACAATATATCCGATGTGGAAGTAGGTCAACATTTCTATTGGCAAATAGTAGGTTTTCAAGTCCATGCTCAAGTACTTATTACTTCTGGGGTTGTCATTGCTATCTTATTAGGTTCAGCCACTCTAGCCGTTCGAAATCCACAAACCATTCCCACTGACGATCAGAATTTTTTCGAATATCTCCTTGAATTCATTCAAGACGTGAGTAAAACTCAGATTGGAGAAGGATATGGTCCTTGGGTTCCCTTTATTGGAACTATGTTTCTATTTATTTTTGTTTCGAATTGGTCGGGGGCTCTTTTACCTTGGAAAATAATACAGTTACCTCATGGAGAGTTAGCCGCGCCCACGAATGATATAAATACTACTGTTGCTTTAGCTTTACTCACCTCATTGGCATATTTCTATGCGGGTCTTACAAAAAAAGGATTAGGTTATTTCAGTAAATACATTCAGCCAACTTTAATCCTTTTACCTATTAATATCTTAGAAGATTTCACAAAACCCCTATCGCTTAGTTTTAGACTTTTTGGCAATATATTAGCTGATGAATTAGTAGTTGTTGTTCTTGTTTCTTTAGTACCTTCAGTGATTCCTATACCTGTTATGTTCCTTGGATTATTTACAAGTGGTATTCAAGCTCTTATTTTTGCAACTTTAGCTGCGGCTTATATAGGCGAATCACTAGAGGGTGGTCATCATTAAAGATTTTATAAATAAAATAAAGAGATCGAAAAGATATTTTTCTACTTAAGTCAATCCACTCTTGTGAATGTTTCAAAGAATTCGAATTCTTTGAAAATCTGATTAAATCTAAGGTTTACATTATGGAAAAAATGTATGTAATGTAAATGTGATAGTAGATATTGACTATATATTCATCTATAAATTACCCTACTACTTGTATACTGAAATTAATGTTAATTTTTATTTATACGATTGTGAATTGAATGACCAAAAGGATTAAATTAAGAATAATAAAAAGATATAAGATTTAGGGAGGGGTTCGAAAAGTCATATGAATTCACAAAAAAAGCACCGTGGATAGAAATGAAAAAGGAAATATCGAAGTTGTTCTGATGGTACAATACTCTTTTTTATTTCTTCAATTCGGAGTTCTTAGTTACTTCAACTGGCTGGATGAATCTTCTTATCGATGGAATAAATTATAATTAATTAGTTAATTGTATGTATCATTAACTCTTTTTTTTGTTAGGAATTTTTCATGAATCCACTGATTTCTGCTGCTTCTGTTATTGCTGCCGGATTGGCTGTAGGGCTTTCTTCTATTGGACCTGGAGTGGGTCAAGGTACCGCCGCGGGCCAAGCTGTAGAAGGGATCGCAAGACAGCCCGAAGCGGAGGGGAAGATACGAGGTACTTTATTACTTAGTCTGGCTTTTATGGAAGCTTTAACAATTTATGGATTGGTTGTAGCATTAGCGATTTTATTTGCGAATCCTTTTGTTTAATACTATAAATATTAAAAATATAAAAAAAACTTACAAGACCCCCAATATTTATTCGTTGATAAAAAAACGAACCTGTGTAAAGGACCGATTTAAGGATGTAAAATTTTCATACCAACTAACTTTTGTCCCCCCCGTTCGTAGTACAACGGAAACTTTTTTTAGAAGTATCATTTTTATTTAGACATAAAAACAAAATAGTAAATAAAAAGTTAAGTTAGACAAAAAGAACTCTTTCGATTTTTTTAGTTTATCTATTTCTATTATATTAAGAGGAGATCATATGAAACATATAAGTAATTCTTTCGTTTCTTTAGGTCACTGGCCATTTGCCGGGGGTTTCGGGTTTAATACCGATATTTTAGCAACAAATCCAATAAATCTAAGCGTAGTGTTTGGTGTAGTGATTTTGTTTGGAAAGAGAGTGTGTGCGAGTTGTTTATTTCAAGAATAGGCTGTATTCAATCAGCTGCACATTATAATTAGGAAATAAAGGTGCATCATCTCGCGAATTACTTCCGAATAATTAGGAAATAGTATAGAAGAACCATAGCATTTCGTGATTTATTGGTAAATTTACTTTGCTTTGATTCTCTATCAATCAATACAATAAGCTGAAACTATTACCATGGTTAAAGCTAAGCTATTTGAAGTGCGGGTGCGGCAGGCGTGGTACTCTTTCCTATTCCTAATAATATTTTTTATACTATTATGTTTTATGTTAATACATAAATAAAGGATTTCAAAATGAAATGAAGAGTTGGAATTTTTTTCGATATAGAACACTCCTGTCGATAAAAAAACTTTAACCGTTTATTGGAATATTGGATAAAATTGGAAACTAAGAGGTATTTCAACTCTTTATTTGTTTTATTTGATACACTGTTGTATCAATGCAATGACCTATGTATAAAAGTATAAAATAATAGGCATTTTTGGATTTAAAGAAAAAAAAGAAACAACTTTGCTGATAATTACATATTTTTCAGAAGAGTCCCTTGGATATTATAGAAGTAGTGATCAGTTTCGATATTTTTTTTAATATAAACAACTAAGAAAGGATAGGCTCATTATAAAGATAAAGAAAAAAAATGGGAATTCTCCATAAGTAATTGAGCGTGAGAGCCAAATGAATCGAAAGATTCATGTTTGGTTCGGGAAGGGATTATGAAAGTTTTGAAATGACTAGAAAAAAAGATAGTCCACTTTTATTAAATGATTTATTAGATAATCGAAAACAGAGGATTTTGAATGCTATTCTAAATTCAAACAAACTACGCGAAGGGGCTATCGAACAGTTGGAAAAAGCCAAGGATTATTTACGGAAAGTAGAAATGGAAGCAGATCGGTTTCGAGTGAATGGGTACTCTGATATAGAACGAGAAAAGTTGAATTTGATTAATTCAACTTATGCAACTTTGGAACAATTAGAAAATTACAAAAATGAAACTATTT